ATAAATAAGAACCATAATTCCAACAGTAGTAATTAACATTGACATAATAGAAGTAAGTGGATCGATCAAGTAGCCGAATTCTAAAGAAAAATCATTCTCGAGGGTCCAAGACCATACATATTGATAGATAGAACTGCTTTTTATTTGCTGAATAGCCAGATTAGTTGAAAAAATCATGATTATACTTAACAATAAAATACTCGAAAAAGCCCACATACGACGGAGATTTTTTGTTGCTGTCGGAAAAAGAAGAAGTCCTACTCCTATTAACATAGGAACTGGAAGTGGAAGGAAAGGTATGATCCACGCATATTGATATGTCTGTTCCATAAAAAAAGTTTTTTAATTCTTAATTAATATTAATTGTTTCCGATTCACCGGATCTTACCTCTTTTTGAAAGGAGTCAATAAAAAAATAAAGATATGCACTAACTTAATAACTTAAATAGAAATAGAATTTTTGAATTTTTATTTCTTTTTATACTTATTCTTTAGAAGTTTCTGCTAAATACTTCAAATATTCAAATCAAGAAGTTACAATTGGTCAAATCATATGAAAAAAGCAGATTAATTACTAGTCTCCTTCGAACTTTCAAATTCAAGTTAAATTAGGCATATTTTTCGCGAATTTGACAAGTTACTAAAAAAAAAAGAATATTCTTTTTTTTTTTTAGTAATAAAAATAGTTTATGTGATTTTCCCATATCTTTCACGCATCTTATGTATTCTTTTTGATTTTAGAATCAAAAATATTATCTAGAAAAGAAATACATAATGAATTGGCAAAGCGCAAATTTCTTTTGAACAATAGATGTCTTTCACATCCAGCTATACCAATGAGTAATCTCTTAATTTTTATTTAAATGGCAGTTCCAAAAAAACGTACTTCTGCATCAAAAAAGCGTATTCGTAAAAATTTTTGGAAAAGGAAGGGGTATTGGGCAGCGTTAAAAGCGTTTTCCTTAGGGAAATCTATTTCTACCGGGAATTCCAAAAGTTTTTTTGTGCAACAAACAAATAAAATAAGAAATAAAACATAACATGTTACAATAATCTGAATCGGCTTGACTCAAAAATTGACTCATTTCGTTTCGAAAATAAAATTCCCGCTTTCCATTCCCTGTTGAGTTAATCAATAGGAAATGGAATTTGTTTCGCTCTTAGAATTAGAATAAGGATTTTTCTCTTTACCGTACTGAATTCAAAAAAAAAAAAAGAATCCTTTTTTTTTGACAAAAAAACATAAGATACGTAATTGTCTTTTTAGTATATTTTCTCATTTCCAAGGTGGGGAGTATTATTTTCCCCATCAGCCTGTTTCTTACAATAATATAAACAATAATATACCTTTTTTCTCTAGATCCACGTTTTTTCTATAGAAAGGCGAGTCAAAAATCAAAATCATTGAAACTAATTGATTAAAATTCTAAACCTTTTTGTGCAACTTTCTTCTTTTTGGATTTTCTATGAATTCCTGTATAGACTCCCATATATTTATTGCCATCAATCCACTCAAAAACACTTAACAAATTTTTTTGGATAAATATGTATCAATTTTTACTGATCCAAAATTTTTTTGTTCATTGATAAAATGGATTTTTTGGTTTCGATGTTTGAAATCAAATAAATCAAAAACAGTTCATTAAAACAAAACAAAAATGTTTTTTTTGGGGGGGGGTTCTATCCCTTAATTCATAGTTGGACTATCTAGTTTTCCAAGAGTTCAAGTCGAGGAGAGTCTAAAATACACACTAAAACTAAGACCCTAAATTCAAATAATGAACCTTCAAATACCTATTTGAACGAATTTTTATTCATCAATTTGAATCTTTCCTAAAAAATATTGCAACAATTTAATTCTTAAATCTAGACGATTGCTTATTCATAGGGTATTATGAATTCAAGACAAGCCGCTATGGTGAAATTGGTAGACACGCTGCTCTTAGGAAGCAGTGCTAGAGCATCTCGGTTCGAGTCCGAGTGGCGGCATGTCATCTCCTAAAAAAAGTAAATAGATCCTATAATGAATTCAATTTCCGATTTCCTTTTTATAATTATGGGACTCCTTAAAAAAAATTTATGATATTTTCAACTTTAGAGCATATATTAACTCATATTTCTTTTTCGATTGTTTCAATTGTAATTACAATTCATTTCATAACTTTTTTAGTCGATGAAATCGTAAAACTATATGATTCATCCGAAAAGGGGATGATAATGACTTTTTCCTGTATAACAGGATTATTAGTTACTCGTTGGGTTTATTCGGGACATTTTCCACTAAGTGATTTATATGAATCATTAATCTTCCTTTCATGGAGTTTTTCCCTGATTCATATAGTCCCGTATTTCAAAAAAAATCAAAATCTTCTAAGCACAATAATTGGACCAAGTGCTATTTTTACCCAGGGTTTTGCTACTTCAGGTCTTTTAACTGAAATACACGAATCCAAAATATTAGTACCTGCTCTCCAATCCGAGTGGTTAATAATGCACGTAA